GGTGTTTGTTGTCCCGACCATTCTTGTTAGTTCCGATCCTTATCAGGATCGGGATAATTTATAACAAAGTTTTCGTGTTGTTGATTCCTAGGTGTAGTGCTTCTTCCCCTATGTGACCTATTGGTACTGGTGGAGTAGGATTGACCTGTAAATACAGAACCTATAGGTGTAGCCTTTCGCTCAATACTAGAGTCAACAATTAAACCGTAGCATCTGAGGTTGCATTAATGGAGGATACACGACAGAAGGAATTGTTCTATTTCCAAACTTTACCTTCAACAAGCGTAGATTTTTTTCAAAAAATTTCTTTCTATCCCGATCCCAAATCATGTGCCTTTCTCGTAAGATTGAGAGCAATAAAAAAGAATCAAATCGCACCATCTCTGTAATAGGTAAATGCCTCTTTTTCTCCTGAAGTTGTCGGAATTATTCGTAATAAGATATTGGCTATAATTGAAAAGGTCTTATCAATAAAATTTCCATTTATCCGCGATCTAGACATAGGTAGCAATCCATTCTATAATTATTCTCATTACCTCTCGTGGTAAACCGATCCCACAAAGAAAAGAATTGTACAGTACGAAATAACATAAAAACAGATTCATTAATAAAAAAGATATGGGCCCTGTATTTCAATTTATTCAAATTGTTCCTTTTTGACAGGAACAAAAAAAAGGATCGAATAACCATTCTATGATGAAAAAACCCGCCCGTTTTATTTTGTTTGTATGCATAGGAGGTATACACTATACAATCAACTCTATATATATAATTTTTCTGAATACCGGAAAGGAATTTGAGAATTCTTAAGATATGGAATCAGAGTCTAAATAGAATCGTGGTCTAAAGAAATCCATTAACCGAAGTGCAAAAATAGACCCATCAATCAGCCGATTCATTATAATTTAGTGATTACCTTCGGTACCAGTAAAAAAAATAACATAAAAAGGCGAAGGCTGGTTTTGCAAACATGAATAGAATATTTCTAACAGTTTTCATATTTTCTATTTATCCTCATAACCTCAAAAGAACGATCTTTCTTTGACTTTGATGAAAATTTAACTATTTTTTTTATAGTTAGAATTCGAATTAATTGGTCGTTCCTATCCAATAATCTACTAGTACCGGCTCGCTATTCACTCGGTTTTTGGGTCATAATCATTATGTAGGAGAGATGGCCGAGTGGTTGAAGGCGTAGCATTGGAACTGCTATGTAGGCTTTTGTTTACCGAGGGTTCGAATCCCTCTCTTTCCGCACCTTTATCTAATTCACTGATCCTACTAACCAAAAGAGGAAAATAGCACTATATAAAAATAAAATTCTATTCCAACACAAAAAAGTTAGACCCTTCTTTGATTTATTCCTAATTGCTGTGGCACGGAAAATACTGAAAGGAAAAGAGTAGACAAGGAATGAAAACCTCCCTCTAGTTCTATGATACCTAAATCGGAGAAAAATCCCGATCAAACCCTTATTTATCTTAACCTTCGGTTAATTTACTTCGACGAAAGGGATCAAAATTGTCCGAACCCTTGTGATTTTTTATTTTATTTTCGTTAGGTTTAGGTCTGGCGCGAATAATATTCTACGACTAGTAATTCATTTATTTTCAAACCGACCCATTTACTATCTATTATTTGATTGACTAATCCTTTATATTGGAATGGTTGAAGAGTCAAATGTTTTGGCATTTCGTCCTGAGAGGCTGAATCGAAAGAATTTTGAATCAGAGCTCTAGAGTTTTGTTCATCCCTCGCCGTAATAATATCTTGTGGTTTGCAGCGATAACTTGGTATATCTACTATACGACCATTGACTAAAATATGTCTATGGTTAACCAATTGACGGGCTCCAGGAATAGTCGGAGCCATACCCAATCGAAAAAGAACGTTATCCAAGCGCATTTCAAGTAATTGGAGTAAAACCTGACCTGTTGACCCCTTGGCTTTGCCGGCGATACGAACGTATTTAAGTAATTGTCGTTCTGTAAGACCATAATGAAAACGCAACTTTTGTTTTTCTTCTAGACGAATACGATATTGAGATTTTTTACCGGAACGTGATTGGTTTCTAAGATCACTTCCGGCTCTAGGCCTTTTATTAGTTAGTCCCGGTAAAGCTCCCAGGCGGCGTATTTTTTTGAAACGAGGTCCCCGGTAACGCGACATAAAGACTCCTTATTCTTATTTATATTGAATTATTATTCTTATTGATGAAATTTCATTTCATTTTACAGAATAAACCTAAACTAAAACTGAACTAAATGATAAATGAAGCGAAGTTTACGGAAATAGTGTACTTGTACTCTAAAGAATAATTAGATGAATAAATATCCAGACCTTTCTATTCTATATATATATTCTATATATATTCTATATAAAGATTATAGATACTATATAAAGATTATAGATAGATAAAAAATAGATAAAAGGGATTCTTTTCATGGCATAGTTGGAAGTTCCTAGAAGATAAAAAATGGATTTTTCAATATTATTTGATTTCGTATTTCAAAAGGGCATTCTCAATCATGTAAAAACTCGAAGAAAATAAATAGAGAAAAGCCGGCTATCGGAATCGAACCGATGACCATCGCATTACAAATGCGATGCTCTAACCTCTGAGCTAAGCAGGCTCACATAAGATAAATTCTACCCGCATAGGGATTCAATAAACTATTGTTATCTTAGCTTAGAGCTATTAATTTTAAAATTAATTAATATACTTATATTTGCATTCTTAGCGATTCCTAAGAAAAAAATATATAATATTGAATTGAAAGGAAATATTCAATACTCATACTTACCATAGACCATAGAATATAACGATTAATCTATCGATATAGAATTTTAGTTATTTTTCTTACATCACAATTATATAGCACAATTCTATTGTATCGCATTTAAGATTAAAAAATATTAGATGCGATCTATTTTTAGATTAAATCATTTTCGTTTTTGCTTTAAAATGATATTTGAAAGTCTTTTTATTATACTTCTCTATTTTATTTCATATATATTTTAAATTTTATTTCATATATATTTTAATTTTTATTTCATATATATTTTAATTTTCTATTTAGAATGGAATGATTTGTTCTAAATGAGATATTATGCGCTTTGATTCGTAAAGATGGGAAGCCCAGACGAAAAAAAGAATCGACCGTTCAAGTATTCCAAATTGCATGGGAAAAACGAGCAGAAGAGAGACATAAATACGTGGTATATCTACATCTATATTGAATTGCAGATATAGAAATGATAGAATCATTTCTGATTGGACCAAATGGGGTGCGGGTTTCCTATAGAAGATGAAAGAAGATAGCCAAGAAATCAAAGAGGAGAAAAACTTTTTAGAGCTCGGAATCAGTATTTAAATGAATTCAACGGTTCCAGTTGAAATGAAATTTAAAAGAGAACGACATCTCAATAAAAATGAGATCCTAATCTCAAAACAAAAAGGGGATATGGCGAAATTGGTAGACGCTGCGGACTTAATTGGATTGAGCCTTGGTATGGAAACCTACTAAGTGAGAACTTTCAAATTCAGAGAAACCCCGGAATTAATAAAAATGGGCAATCCTGAGCCAAATCCTATTTTTCAAAAACAAAGGCCCAGAAGGTGAAAAAGGATAGGTGCAGAGACTCAATGGAAGCTGTTCTAACAAATGGAATTGACTGTGTTGCATTGGTAGAGGAATCCTTCCATTGAAACTTCCGAAAAGATGAAGGAGATACGTATATACATACGTATACGTACTGAAATACTCTATCAAATGATTAATGACGACCTTAATCTGTATTTTTCTATGAAAAATCGAATATTCATTGATCAAAGCATTCACCACACAGTCTGATAGTTCTTTTGCAGAACTAATTAATCGGACGAGAATAAAGATAGAGTCCCATTCTACATGTCAATACCGGCAACAATGAAATTTATAGTAAGAGGAAAATCCGTTGACTTTAAAAATCGTGAGGGTTCAAGTCCCTCTATCCCCAAAAAGCCCATTTGACTCCTTAACTATTAACTTTTTATCTTATCTTTTTTTTTCGTTAGTAGTTCAAAATTAGTTATCTTTCTTATTCACCCTACTCTTTTACAAACGGATCCGAGAGAAAAATTTGTCTCTTATGACCAGTCTTGTGATATATGATACATGTACAAATGACCGTCTTTGACCAAAGACTCCCCATTTGAACGAGTCATGGTCAATATCATTATTCATACTGAAACTGACAAAATCTTCCTTTTTTGAAGATCCAAGAAATTCTAGCACCTGGATAAGAATTTGTAATACCCCTTTGAATTGACATAGACCTAAATTATCTAGTAAAATGAGGATGCGATATCGGGAATGAGAATGAGAATGGTCGGGATAGCTCAGCTGGTAGAGCAGAGGACTGAAAATCCTCGTGTCACCAGTTCAAATCTGGTTCCTGGCACATGATTAATTTTTATGAGTCTCTTTTTCTACAAAATTACTTAATATTTAATATAAATCGACATATATAGATATTCATTTAGAGTTTAGATCATATTACATACGTTTATCCGTCTCGGTATTTAGAGAAAAACCCCATCTATAAAATAGATGGGTAAAGAGCTTTTTATACAAAGTACAAAGGATGTAACAAAATAAATTATATTTTATATTCCTTTTTCTCTCTCGTTCCAAAATAAAGTTAATACCTCATACGCATATACATATTCGAAAGGTTCAATTAGTTGTTAGCCTATCCATAATACAAACGAGACTTCAATTACTCTGTTTAATCTAGAACAGAACCTTGAATCTCTGGAATTGTAGAAATGACTAAAAGTTTATTATTTTTCAATGAGCATCTTGTATTTCATAAAAATTGGGGGCAATATAATCCTTACGTAAAGGCCATCCTATCCAACTTTCAGGCATTAAGATGCGTTTCAAACGCGGATGATTATCATAAACTATTCCCAACATATCAAAAGACTCCCGTTCTTGAAAATCCACACTTTTCCA